TGAACAATTCATTCATAAAAATGAATATTTCTATGAGATTCCAGGTATTCTATAGTTCCTTCCGCGCCAATTGCCAATTCTTGGTCATTGAGATTCATGAGAGATTGGGATTAATATTTAGGGATAGATATTACCTCTCTTTTTCTCCTCTTTCAAATAAATTGAAATGATTGAAGTTTTTCTATTTGGAATCGTCTTAGGTCTAATTCCTATTACTTTGGCTGGATTATTCGTAACTGCATATTTACAATACAGACGCGGTGATCAGTTGGATCTTTGATTGAGTAACATCTTTTTTTTTGATTGACCTCCTCCTTAATCTGCAGGGGGTCAAATTCAGGTTGCAGTTCAAGTTAGTGAAGTTGTTTTATTGTGATTCGACATTACAAGAACAGAATCACGCTCTGTAGGATTTGAACCTACGACATCGGGTTTTGGAGACCCACGTTCTACCGAACTGAACTAAGAGCGCTTTCTTATTACAGCAGATACGACTGTCAAGAAAAGGATTCTTTTTGTACCCCCAATACATTTTGCATGCATTGCATATAGTATCATAAAATAAAAGATTATGTCCAATTTTCATCGATCTCAATTGACCCCTCGTTACTGGCCATAGGAAAAATAATAGGTAGGGATGACAGGATTTGAACCCGTGACATTTTGTACCCAAAACAAACGCGCTACCAAGCTGCGCTACATCCCTTTTAATTGTTGTACAGTGTCATTGTAGAGAATCCCTGTCTTGTTTTCCACATCGTTATTTCCTCTATCTATATACAATTTATCTTGCCATTTCTTCTTTTTGGTCTCATATCTCATATAATAAAAGAATTATATACATATGAAACCTAACGTATAAAAGAATTAATATTTATCGGTAATGCTCAGGAAGAGGGGGTCATCTTTTTCTGTTTTAGGTACAGGTGGATCTCATCTACCGGATCATTGTACATATCCATTTTAGTTAGAGATTCCGCGTACAAATACAAGTGATCTTTAACTACATATGCATCTGATCATATATGTATTCCAATAAAGAAGGAGGATTTTCAATGCGAGATATAAAAACATATCTCTCCGTGGCACCTGTGCTAACTACTCTATGGTTTGGGTCTTTAGCAGGTCTATTGATAGAGATCAATCGTTTATTCCCAGATGCGTTGGTATTCCCCTTTTTTTCATTCTAGTTATTGATATGGGAATGGATGAATGAAGAAGATTAGAGATACAATAAATTCTCTGTGACCAACCCCCCCCCCCCTTTTTTTTTTTCAGTTCTTTAGGATAGGAAGGAAAGAGAAAGAATAAAAGTGGATTGAACCTCAGTCAAACTCGGGTTCAGGATAGAATTAATAGAGGTAGAACAGAAATAGAAATGGGGCTCTAGGACAGGCTGTTCGAGATCATATAAGATAGTAAATGAAATGCTGGGATTAGGAATAATGAATAGTTAGAAATAATTGTATTACTTATGATTTTATTACTTTATTGATTGCATGATTGCAACGAAATCTTTCATAATTGTATTTCGAGTTAGCAACCTATTTTCTATTTATTTTTCGTTCCTTTCTTCTTCTTCGGTTCGGATCGAAAATAGAAGAATTGAGTGAATCCAAAGGAGGTTCATGGCCAAGGGTAAAGATGTCAGAGGAATAGTTATTTTGCAATGTACCAGTTGTGTCCGAAATGATTTTAATAAAGAATCGCGAGGCACTTCCAGATATATTACTCAAAAGAATCGACACAATACACCTAGTCGATTGGAATTGAGAAAATTCTGTCCTTATTGTTACAAGCATACGATTCATGGGGAGATAAAGAAATAGATCGAACGGAACACGTGTACCATCCTTCCAAGGAACAGGAAGAAATTATATATATATAAACAAATCAAGTCCTATTTCGGTCGGATCCGAAATGAATGAAGAAATGGGATTTTAGAGATAAGGAATAAACCATGGATAAATCCAAGCGACTCTTTCGTAAATCCAAGCGATCTTTTCGTAGGCGTTTGCCCCCAATTGGATCGGGGGATCGAATTGATTATAGAAACATGAGTTTAATTAGTCAATTTATTAGTGAACAGGGAAAAATATTATCTAGACGAGTGAATAGATTGACCTTGAAACAACAACGATTAATTACTATTGCTATAAAACAAGCTCGTATTTTATCTTCGTTACCTTTTCTTAATAATGAGAAACAATTTGAGAAAACCGAGTCGATCCCTAGAACTACTGGTCCTAGAACCAGAAATAAATAGGTCTACTCCTCAATTGAATCAAAACAACTCTAATTGGAATTAAAAATCAGATTGATTGATCTTTTGTTCGAAAAAGCCGAGAGATTTTATTGTTGCGTCGTAATAGAATAAAAAAAAGAATGGGAGAAGAAGAAATCTGTTTTTTTTTGAAACGTGTTCGTTCATTCCTACTACTTATCTTATCATATTAATTTCTACTCTACCTTCCCGGAGGTCATTCTCCGGGGAACTCCGTTTAAATCATTCCGGTGAATTCCTTCCAATCTCCTTATTTGATGATCTCATTGGAAATCATGTAAAGACAATTCCTATTTGATATAGCTATTTGTGCAGGTATTTTACGATTAAGAAGCAACTGCCTCTTGTACAGATCATGTATTAATCGACTATAACTATAGAATACCCTATTCTCACGAGTTACTGCATTTATCCGAGTGATCCACAAACGACGAAAATCTCTCTTTCGCCTGCCTCTATCCCGATGAGAGGACACCAAAGCTCTCATTTTCTGTTGAGTAGTAGTTCGAGTAAGTCTTGAATGGGCCCCTCGAAAGGTTGATGCAAATAAACGAATTTTTGTTCGACGTCTCCGAGCTATATATCCTCGTCTAACTCTGGTCATTGAATCAAATTAAACTTTGATGAATAACTAATCGATTTCTTTTCTTTCAGTCATTCTTTTCCCCTCTCCTGGTTTATTAATAACAAAACGGATTCTTCCGATGTATAAAATAAAAATTCCAATGGCTTTTGCTACTATGACCTTCCCAACCACGATTTTTTATTTCTTCCAGGCATTTATTTCACCTCAAAATAAGAAATTTTACCGATATTTGGTATAAAATAGGTATAAAATAAATAGGTAGTAAATGGAAATGGATAAATAAATAAATAGTGGCTTCCATCGTTTCTATGGTTACTTCTTAAACGGTGAGGCCCTCTCTATACACCGGAGCCCCCTCCCTCATTTAATCAATGTTATTGCTAACTTGTACAGTTCACACTCTTTGGCTCTACCCATGAATTGTCCAGTAATAGGTCTTTTCACAATGAGATCTATTCATACAGTGACGGCATTTAAGTATGAAGGTTGGCTAGGTAGCTGACCCTGTTAGTCCGTTCTTGCAAGAGTAGGAGCATAATCTTTCTGCTTCTTAAATACCATTTCCCCCGCTTAATGGATAACCATTTGCTACCAATGGAGAATTGCTTTTCATCTCAAATCGAGGTGATTGGATTTGCACCAATGGAAACCATAAATTCCATACACAATAGAGGTATATGATAGATCTTTATTTTTAGATAGTGAATGGAGTTCTTCCATTCTATCCCATTCATTGGTACTGGTCATTGAGACTGGAAAAATCGTCTCATTTGTTCTAGCTCATGATCTGAACGAGTCGCACATACACCCTAGTACATGTTCCTCGACGCTGAGGACATCCTCGAAGAGCTGGGGATTTCGTGACATTTCTGATTGGCTGTCTTGTGTTTCTAATAAGTTGTTTAATGGTTGGCATGCTGAATCGTATACAGAATGGGCTGGTTTAGATCGATCCTAACCGGATGATTATGAATTACTTCCATTTACTATTTTATTTTACCCGGGTAAGAAGATAAAAGATCAAATCACGGTTCATTCGAATTATGATTCGAAATGGAATCACGGATTTATGCGAAATCCCCGGTATTTTCGACCGCTACAAGATCAACAATGCCATGAGCTTGGGCTTCTGCTGCTGACATAAAAACATCTCTTTCCATGTCTTCGGATACAACCCATAAAGGATTGCCCGTTCTTTGTACATAAACCCTTGTGAGGATTTCGCGGAGTTTCAGTAGTTCTTCCGCTTCCAGGATAAATTCTCCTGTGGGTGCCTCATAAAAAGAACTAGCAGGTTGGTGGATCATAACCCTGATGATATAACATAATAAACGATTCCTCTATCTCGCATGATCGGGCGAAAGGAAGGGATAAAGAATAACAAACAAGAAGAAAAAGATAGAATTTAACAACCGTACGGGCATCTTTTGTGCATTGCATACGGCTCTGCAATGGAATTTCTTTTTCCCTTCCATCAAAGAAAGAGACAAATAGAATCCATCAGACCCAGATCGTTGAATGATCCATTTACCATCCTTCCTTTCGTAGGAGTCAAAAAATACTATGATGGTTCCGTTGCTTTATATATTTATCTCGTCTGAGATTCAGCAATCCCAAAGTTTCTTTTTGATCCGATCAAATAAGGAAAAAAGAATCTTTTTTTTTTTTTTCATACTCTTTCATAACATAAATATCGGAAAGAGACTTCTGGTGTGGAAGCAAAAAGGTTTGTGACGCTGAAATGGAACCCCGATACATAAGATCAAATCGGAAATAACCTTTGTTTCATACTACTATCTCGATACATAATCTCATGTTATGAAAAAACGAGAATGGTTTGCTCATATCGAACTCGAAATGCCATGCTATTATTACTTATTATTTATATTCCATATGGCGAAGGCATAGTCTTCTTTTTCTCTCAAATAAAAAACTCATTGGCGCCAAGCGTGAGGGAATGCTAGACGTTTGGTAATTTCTCCTCCGACCAGGATGAAAGATCCCATTGAAGCGGCTAATCCCATGCATATTGTATGCACATCTGGTGGCACAAATTGCATAGTATCATAAATAGATATTCCTGGTATTACCCATCCGCCGGGAGAGTTTATAAACAAATAAAGATCCCTGGTATCATCCTCTATGCTGAGATATACCATGAGACCAACAAGTTGATTCGAGATCTCGCTATCAACCTCTTGGCCTAAAAAAAGTAATCTTTCTCGATAAAGTCGGTTGATTAGGACAAAATTGTATCCTTTAGGAACCGTACACGCACCTTTGGATGCATACGGTTCAAAAAATAAAAATTGCGAAACAAAAAAAGAATCAATGTGTCGATTCCAGCCCTTTTCTCTTTTCGTAGCAGGGTTTTTCCTAACGAAGGGGCTTTTTCTTCCATTTTTCAAGAAACATGAGTTTTGACTTGACTTGCTTCCCTAGAATTCACTGAACTTATGGAACTAACCTCTCATTGATGTATTGTTTCATCGAGATCCAAATCACGATGTAATTTTCTTGTTCCTGAATGGGCCTCTTCAATTCTTTTAGGTTTATGCTCTACTCCGGGTAAAGATCTGCCCGAATTCTATTTGCACATATAGGACAAATAATCTCAGTACCACTTCTTTTTGCTACGACTTCTTTTTTTTTTTCAATTCGTTTCATGTCTTCCGCCCAATATATGATGTATTCATCATATTACTCCATTGATTGGCAGTATGAGATCACTCATATGGTATAAAGGAATCATTTATGATACGAGTGGTAATCATACATAGATTACCAATTTGGTATTTTCTGAACGGAGCCTGTATACTTCATTTTATTGGTCCAAGCCAACCATAAATTCTTCTAATTGATAATATGGATCCCCCAATAAATTGATCTAATTGCACTTCACGCTCCGAATTATTGATGGTTCAATCAATCTTTCTTGGGCGAAAGAGAGGATATCTCCATCGGGGGAGAGAACGGGGAAATCCCATATGACCCAATATGTCTGACAAGTCGCACTATACGTCAACCCAAACTGCATCTTCCTCTCCAGGACTCCGAAAAGGTACTTTTGGAACACCAATGGGCATTAAATTAAAGAAAAAGAGGTTAAGTACTATACTTCACTTTGATGTGGAAACGTAACAACGGGTTTATTGTCTTCATAATATTTCCGTTTATCGTATTTTATCAATAGATTCGAAGGTTCATGGAGGAAGACAGAATGAATAAAGAAAAATTCTTACGAATGGATCGTTTGAATGATGAACAAGTATCTATGCATTCGCTCACAAAAAATGGGACCAGCCCCCATTGCGTATTGGTACTTATTGGGTATAGAATAGATCTGCTTCTCTTTGTTCCTACGAACAGAATTGTTCAATTATTACCAACGGAACGGAATAAATATTAACCCTTGCTTCGGGATAATCCACTGAAAAGGTGAGGTCCATAGCATAGTCTTTTCCAATGCGATAAAGTTACATAGTGTCTATTTTTTCTTTGATAAAGGGGTATTTCCATGGGTTTACCTTGGTATCGTGTTCATACCGTCGTATTGAATGATCCCGGTCGGTTGCTTTCTGTCCATATAATGCATACAGCTCTAGTTTCTGGTTGGGCCGGTTCGATGGCTTTATACGAATTAGCAGTTTTTGATCCCTCTGACCCCGTTCTTGATCCAATGTGGAGACAAGGTATGTTCGTTATCCCTTTCATGACTCGTTTAGGAATAAACAATTCATGGGGTGGTTGGAGTATCACAGGAGGAACTATAACGAATCCGGGTATTTGGAGTTACGAAGGTGTGGCCGGGGCACATATTGTGTTTTCTGGCTTGTGCTTCTTAGCAGCTATCTGGCATTGGGTGTATTGGGACCTAGAAATATTCTGTGATGAACGTACGGGAAAACCCTCTTTGGATTTGCCCAAGATCTTTGGAATTCATTTATTTCTCTCAGGGGTGGCTTGCTTTGGGTTTGGCGCATTTCATGTAACAGGCTTGTATGGTCCTGGAATATGGGTGTCCGATCCTTATGGCCTAACCGGAAAAGTACAATCTGTAAATCCAGCGTGGGGCGCGGAAGGTTTTGATCCTTTTGTTCCGGGAGGAATAGCCTCTCATCATATTGCAGCGGGGACATTGGGCATATTAGCGGGTCTATTCCATCTTAGTGTCCGCCCGCCCCAACGTCTATACAAAGGATTACGTATGGGCAATATTGAAACGGTCCTTTCCAGTAGTATCGCTGCTGTCTTTTTTGCAGCTTTCGTTGTTGCTGGAACTATGTGGTATGGTTCAGCAACTACCCCGATCGAATTATTTGGTCCCACTCGTTATCAGTGGGATCAGGGATACTTCCAGCAAGAAATATATCGAAGGGTTGGTGCCGGGCTAGCCGAAAATCTGAGTTTGTCGGAAGCTTGGTCTAAAATTCCCGAAAAATTAGCTTTTTATGATTACATCGGTAATAATCCGGCGAAAGGGGGATTATTCAGAGCAGGCTCAATGGATAACGGGGATGGAATAGCTGTTGGATGGTTAGGACACCCCATCTTTAGAGATAAAGAAGGGCATGAGCTTTTTGTACGTCGTATGCCTACTTTTTTTGAAACATTTCCAGTAGTTTTGGTAGACGGAGACGGAATTGTGAGAGCCGATGTTCCTTTTAGAAGGGCAGAATCAAAGTATAGTGTCGAACAGGTAGGTGTAACTGTTGAGTTCTATGGTGGCGAACTCAATGGAGTCAGTTATAGTGATCCCGCTACTGTGAAAAAATATGCTAGACGTGCCCAATTGGGTGAAATTTTTGAATTAGATCGTGCTACTTTGAAATCCGATGGTGTTTTTCGTAGCAGTCCAAGAGGTTGGTTCACTTTTGGACATGCTACGTTTGCTTTGCTCTTCTTTTTCGGACACATTTGGCATGGCGCTAGAACCTTGTTCAGAGATGTTTTTGCTGGTATTGACCCAGATTTGGATGCTCAAGTGGAATTTGGGGCATTCCAAAAACTTGGAGATCCAACTACAAAGAGACAAGTAGTCTGATACAACATTGCTCTGGTATCTTTCGCCTCTATTTGATTTTTTTTTGATTTGACATAAGGGATTGGAGAAATCTTGATTTTCATCATCGCCTTTTCTTTGACTCTTGCCCTTTCTTTATCTGGGAAATGATCCCAAATGAATAGGTGTGGAAGCTATAATTGTAAACCACGATCGAATCTATGGAAGCATTGGTTTATACATTCCTGTTAGTCTCGACTTTAGGGATCATTTTTTTCGCTATCTTTTTTCGAGAACCGCCTAAGGTTCCGACTAAAAAGATGAAATGATTTTTCATTATCTCAACTGAAGTAATGAGCCCCCCAATATGGGAGGTTCATTATTTCAACTAGTCCCCGTGTTCCTCGAATGGATCTCTTAGTTGTTGAGAGGGTTGCCCAAAAGCGGTATATAAGGCGTACCCAGTAAAGCTTACAAGTGAACCAGATATGGAGATGGCGACTAGGGTTGCTGTTTCCATTATTAGATAATTTCAAGACCACGATCGATCTACGCTACGATAAGATCGTTTATTTACAACGAAATAGTATACAAAGTCAACAGATCTCAACCAATGCAATAGGATTTATGGCTACACAAACCGTTGAGGGTAGTTCTAGATCTGGGCCAAGACGAACTATTACAGGGGATTTATTGAAACCATTGAATTCGGAATATGGTAAAGTGGCTCCTGGATGGGGAACTACCCCCTTCATGGGTGTCGCAATGGCTCTATTTGCGATATTCCTATCTATTATTTTGGAGATTTATAATTCTTCCGTTTTACTGGATGGAATTTCAATGAGTTAGGTCCCATAAGAACCATGAAGTCCTAGCTTTTCAATCCAAAATGAATCACTTAGGACTCGGATTTCTAGGCCATTCTGGTAGTTCGACCGTGGAATTCCGTTGTTTCGGTATTTCCGGAATATGAGTGTGTGACTTGTTATAATTGATCCTATTGATAGTACAGAGAATAGGTCTGTCATCTCGATAGAGATGGTTCTACCTCGTCGGATATTCATTCTAGTATCCGGAGCACGGAATATATGGAATAGATCAAGAAATATTTGAACTATGATTCATACCTACTATTCAGACCTCGCAACCGGACTCCAACAAATTTTCAAACAACGAGTCATAAATCGAACGATTTTTCTTCCTTCAGAATTATGCTTATTTTGACCGAAGGACCAATGTTTCTATGGATTTTTTTCCATCCATTCATTGAATAAGTGATGATCAAATGGTTCTTACTCAGAGAACCTTTGGGCTTAGCTTGGGCGCTTTATTGAATCATCGTGGTTCTAGTATGAATCTGAGGTTTCAATCGATTCATAGGGTCTCCACAAGAGAATTCCTATCAATAGTAAACAAAACATATAGTAAATCCGTATTACGCACAAACAAAAACAACAAATCCAAAATAAAATAAATAGGGGAAGAGAAGATTCAAGAGGCCTATAACGATCAACATAAAGACGAATGAGCCAACTTGATATTTTGGCATTATCATCACAAAGAAGAGATTCCGGATTTTGGTTCCTTCGCTTCGTATCTTCAGGGACGATTGAATCAAGTGGCTAAGAAGTTTCAAACTTTCTATTCCATATCCGTTGCAACCACTATTTGGGTGTTTTTGCTTGAGCCGTACGAGATGAAATTCTCATATACGGTTCTCAGAGGGGGAGTCTCTTTGGTTTACCTATCTCAATAAAGTATATGATTGGTTCGAGGAGCGTCTCGAGATTCAGGCGATTGCAGATGATATAACTAGTAAATATGTTCCTCCTCATGTCAACATATTTTATTGTCTAGGAGGGATCACACTTACTTGTTTTTTAGTACAAGTAGCTACCGGTTTTGCTATGACTTTTTACTATCGTCCGACCGTTACAGAGGCTTTTGCCTCTGTTCAATACATAATGACTGAAGCCAACTTTGGTTGGTTAATCCGATCAGTTCATCGATGGTCAGCAAGTATGATGGTGCTAATGATGATCCTACACGTATTTCGTGTGTATCTCACAGGTGGATTTAAAAAACCTCGCGAATTGACTTGGGTTACAGGCGTGATTTTGGCTGTATT